GAAAGTAGGAGGCAAGCATTTAATTTTAGGGATGCAAATATGCATATATATATATATATGCATAATATAATATAATATAATATAATATATATATAAATAATGTAAATATAACATAGCATAATATGACGTAGTCGTTTTTGATTGAGTGAGGATTCAGAATTGTTCTTTGATCTGAATTAAATTTGATAGTAATAAGCCTACTACCGATGGGTACTACTACCGATGGGTAAAATGTGGTGTTTTCTTTTTGACTGGCGTGGCCATTGTTTTTTCTCTTGGGTAAACGAACAAATTACTAGGGACATTCCTGTTTCCGGGGGGGTTTGCAGGACATTAGCGATCTCAGTAGTTTGGGGGGGTAGGGGGGGTTTACCTCTAAACTTTCGAGAAGGGGGTGTCTTAGATATGTTAAGAGAAATTTTTATATCTTATGCTCTAGATATCGATTATGTCATTCTTCAATCAATGACTTTCCACCCTTCATATCCAACACGTGAGGGCAAGAAAATGTACACGCTTGTTAGTTATTACCGTGTGCACTCTGAAATGTCAAGTGAAAGGAAGACAAAAAAAAAAACCCCTGACCCCCGTGGAGAGAACGCTCGGCATGCGGGGTAACGAGTCGTATGTATTACCACCATTAACTTATGCAAGCGTCGATGAAAGTGGAAGGAATTAGGCAATTAATGGCCCTGAAGTAGGAACCAAATGCCAGGAATAGTTCACCTTGTGAAACCCCCACGATTTTTGTCCCTCACCTTCAATAAGAGTATGCGTTAAGAAATCAACTGATGGTCGGTTCTTACTACATAAGGTAGTTACTAGAATGGAAATGAGGGTGCAAGGTCTGAGTTCACTTTATGAGGTTTGTGTGGAGTGCTTTCAATTCCGGTATTGGTACTACATTGTTGGGTTAATTATATTATAATGTCTTATGTATACCTTCGTTATATGTTTTTCTTGGGTGTACTAATAAAGTTGAATGTTAAATTAAGAAGTTGATGTACTTGCTTATTATGATATGGTTAATATAAATCAATGGGGATATTACATATATATGTATAAAATTCATGTATTAGGATACATCAAAGAATAGTTTAATGGAGAATCCTAGCTTTGGGGGTTAGGGGTAAGAGTTAGAATCTCTTTTCTTTGAGCGTTGGGGAGGATTTTAGCCTCCGGCCGCCGGCTTACAAAACCGGCGCTCTGATGCTGAGCTACCAATGCAGTTTCATTTAAGGGCCTTGTTTTCAAGTCAGCCTGCTAGGGGAAGAAGAATGAGGAACAGGAAAAAATAAAAGAAAGAGGCAATTTGCCCAATGATGATGTAAGGGTGTTCAACGGGTAGGCCTCCGATTCAGGTAAGAATAAGGACGTTTGCGATTAGTAACCAAAATAAGAATTGAGAAAGTGGACGGAATGTGAGGCTTCGTTGTTTTGAGGTATGTAAGAATGGGGCTAGTATAAGGATGAGGATGGAAGCTAATAAAGCAAGAACTCCCCCTAGTTTGTTGGGAATTGAGCGAAGAATGGCGTATGCGAATAGGAAATATCATTCTGGTTTAATGTGAGGGGGCGTTACCAGCGGGTTGGCGGGGGTGAAGTTGTCTGGATCCCCTAGCAGGTTTGGGGCGAATAAAGAAAGGGAAATAAGGGAAATAAGGAGGAGTGCAAAGCCAAGGAGATCTTTGTATGAAAAGTAGGGGTGAAATGGGATTTTGTCTGCGTCTGGGTTAAGTCCTATGGGGTTAGTTGAGCCCGTTTCATGTAGAAATAGGAGGTGAATTATTGTGAGGGCTGCAATAAGAAATGGGAAAAGGAAATGGAAGGCAAAGAATCGTGTTAGAGTGGCGTTGTCTACTGAAAAGCCGCCTCAGATTCATTCGACCAGGGCGGTGCCAATATAAGGGATAGCTGAAAGAAGATTGGTAATAACTGTGGCACCTCAGAAAGATATTTGGCCTCATGGCAGGACGTACCCTACAAAGGCAGTTATCATAACTAGGAGAAGTATTACGACGCCGATGTTTCATGTTTCTTTATAAAGGTAGGAGCCGTAGTACAGGCCTCGTCCAATATGGAAATAAATACAAATGAAGAAAAATGATGCTCCGTTGGCGTGGAGGTTACGAATTAGTCAGCCGTAGTTTACATCTCGGCAGATGTGGGCTACGGATGAAAAGGCGGTAGAGATGTCAGAGGTATAATGTATAGCAAGGAATAGGCCTGTAAGGATTTGTGTAATTAAGCAAAGTCCTAGAAGGGATCCGAAATTTCATCAGGCTGAGATGTTGGCAGGAGTTGGGAGATCAACTAGGGCGTTGTTTGCGATTTTTAGGAGTGGGTGAGTTTTTCGTAGGCTTGCCATTATGGTTTTTGTAGTTGAATAACAACGGTGGTTTTTCAAGCCATTGGTCTTGGTTAAAGTCCTGGTAAAAACTATGACTTATGTTGTGCTTTTGTTCTTGATTGGTCTGGTGTTAGGGTTAATTGCAGTTGCATCAAATCCTTCTCCCTATTTTGCAGCTTTGGGATTGGTTATTGTGGCTGGCATGGGGTGTGGGGTGTTGATTGGGCATGGTGGGTCATTCTTGTCTTTAGTTTTGTTTTTAATTTATTTGGGGGGAATATTAGTTGTTTTTGCATATTCGGCGGCTTTAGCTGCTGAGCCTTATCCAGAGATTTGAGGGAGTCGGTCGGTAGTTATTTATACAGTGGTGTATTTGCTAGGGGTTGGGTTAGTTGGATATGCCCTTTTAGAAGGGTGATATGAAGGGTCTTGGGTGTCGGCGGATGAGTTGTTTGAGCTTTCTGTTTTTCGAGGAGATATAGGTGGTGTGGCAGAGATGTACTCATCTGGTGGGTTTATGTTGATAGTGGGGGGTTGGGTGTTGTTATTAACTTTATTTGTGGTGCTGGAATTGACGCGAGGATTAAATCGAGGTTCTCTTCGAGCAGTTTAAACAAATAATAGGAAAAGCATTAAGATAAGGGTGAGGAAAAAGAAAGTGAGGAAGGTTTTAATTATGCCTTGTTGAATGTTGCTTGTTGTTGAGATTAGAGGAAAGGAAGAGCTGGAGATGGCTTTTGGTCCAATTTTTTCTAGTCAGGTTTGGTCGATTATTTGGCTGGCTGTGGTTTGACCCAAGAGGAGGTTGAGTTTAGGTGGGAGACGGTGGATAATGTGAGGAAAGAATCCTAGTATGTTTGAGAAGTGGTGAGGAGCTTTGTAAGGTTGAGGCTTAAATTGTTTATTTGTTAAGGAGGCTAGTTCTAAAGCTAAGAGTAGGCCTGCAATTGTGACGGTTAGAGCGGCTAGTTTTAGGGGCAGGGGCATGGTTATGATTGGGGCTTTATGGGGGAGAAAGTTTGTAGTAATTAGTAGCCCGGCAAGGATGCTTCCTCAAGCGAGGCGTTTAATGGGGTTTATTAAGGCAGGGGTATTTTCATTAATGGGGGATAGGGAGAGGGAGCGTGGGTGGCCCATGCAAACAAAAAAGATTAGTCGTAGACTGTAAATGGCTGTGAAAGAGGTTGCGATAAGTGTTAAGGTGAGGGCTCAGGCGTTAAGGTGGGATGTGTTTAATGCTTCAATAATGGCGTCTTTGGAGAAGAAGCCTGCCAGAAAAGGAGTACCTGTAAGAGCTAGGCTACCAATAGTCAGACAGGTTGAGGTTAATGGGGTAAGGTTATGTATGCCTCCTATTTTTCGAATGTCTTGTTCGTCATTGAGGCTGTGAATAATTGCACCTGAGCAGAGAAAAAGTATTGCTTTAAAGAAAGCGTGTGTGCAGATGTGCAGGAAAGCTAGTTGGGGTTGGTTGAGGCCAATAGTAACTATTATTAGGCCTAACTGGCTAGATGTGGAGAATGCTACAATTTTTTTGATGTCATTTTGAGTTAGAGCACAGGTTGCGGTAAATAAGGTGGTGAGAGCACCAAGGCATAAACAGGTAGTAAGGGCTGTTGGGTTGTTTTCTAGGAGAGGGCTTAGGCGAATTAAAAGAAAAATGCCTGCAACAACTATTGTGCTTGAGTGTAGGAGGGCAGATACCGGTGTTGGACCTTCTATGGCGGAGGGCAGTCAAGGATGAAGCCCAAATTGAGCGGATTTTCCGGTTGCGGCAAGAATTAGTCCGAAAAGAGGAAGAGTAAGATCAAGGTTTTTGGAGTTAAGAAATATTTGTTGTATTTCCCATGAGTTGAGATTTGTGGCTAGTCAGGCTATTGAAAAAATTAAACCAATGTCTCCGACTCGGTTGTAGAGGACTGCTTGAAGGGCGGCAGTGTTTGCATCTGCTCGGCTGTATCATCATCCAATTAAAAGGAAAGATATGATTCCAACTCCTTCTCATCCAATGAAGAGCTGAAATATGTTGTTGGCTGTAACTAGAATAATTATAGCGATCAGGAACACCAGCAGGTATTTAAAGAACTGGTTTATGTTGGGATCTGAGTGTATGTACCAGGATGCGAATTCGAGGATAGATCAGGTTACGTAGAGGGCAATGGGGATAAAAATGATGGAGTAGTGGTCGAATTTTAAACTGATATTGATATCAAAGACAAGGGTGTTTATTCAGTTTCAGTTGGTAATAATGATTTCAGCGCCTTCAGCAAAAAATAGGAAGAGGGGTAGTAGGCTAATTAAAAAAGCTAGTTTTACTGCTGTTTTTACATGGGTAAGGGCCCATTGTGGTGCTAGTGGATGAGGGTTAAAGGAGGAGAGGAGGGGATATGTAAGTGTTGCAAAAATAACAAGTAGGCTAGTTGCTATTATGACAGGGGTAGAGTACATAGCTTCTACTTGGATTTGCACCAAGAGTTTTTGGTTCCTAAGACCAATGGATGAGCTGTTATCCTTTAGGAGCGGTAAGCGAGTTCTGGAGTTCAACCAAAAGGGAGGAGATTAGCAGTCTTCATTGCCGGCGGGCCTTGCTTGGTGGATAAGGGGATTTTAACCCCTGTTTTTAGAATCACAATCTAATGTTTTGGTTAAACTATATCTACAGATTGTTCACCCTCAGATTAATTCTGGTTTAAGTGTTAAGAGGATTAAGGGTAACAAATGTAGTGCTATAAGTAAATGTTCTCGGGAGTGACTAGGGCTTAAGGCAACAATGTGAGTGGGGAGAGGGCCACGTTGTGTTGTTAGGAACATGTATAAGGAGTATGCGGCTGTAATTAAAGTTCCAGCTCCTGTTAAAGCTAGAGTTCATCAAGATCAATTGAAAAGGGAAGTAATAATAAATAATTCTCCTATCAAGTTGGGGAGAGGAGGGAAAGCAAGGTTGGCGAGGCTGGCAGTAAATCATCATATTGTTATTAAAGGCAGAGCCATTTGTAGGCCTCGGGCAAGGATTATTGTTCGATTGTGAGTTCGTTCATAGTTGGTGTTAGCTAAGCAAAACAAAGCAGAGGAGGTTAACCCATGAGCAATTATGAGGAGGAGAGCGCCTGTAAATCCTCAAGGGGTTTGAATGAGGATTCCTCCTACAACAAGTCCTATATGGCTTACGGATGAGTAGGCGATTAAAGATTTTAAATCTGATTGACGTAAGCAAATAGACCCGGTTATGATGATGCCCCATAATGCTATAATAATAAAAGGGTAGCTTAGTTCTTTTGTGAGAGGTTCAAGTATTGGTATGATTCGTATTATGCCGTAACCCCCAAGTTTAAGAAGGACGGCGGCAAGAATTATTGAGCCTGCAATGGGGGCTTCAACGTGTGCTTTTGGTAGTCATAGGTGAACCCCATAAAGAGGTATCTTAACCAAAAAAGCTAGGAGACATCCAGCTCATCATAATTTGTCTGCGTAAGATAAAAGTGGGATTGACTGGGTATATTGTAGTGTAAGAAGGGATAAAGTTCCGGTGGAGGTCTGGAGTAGAAGAAGAGCGATTAGTAGGGGGAGTGAGCCTGCTAATGTATAAAAAAGGAAATAGGTTCCTGCGTTGAGGCGCTCTGCTTGGTTGCCTCACCGGGTGATGATGATTAGGGTTGGGATTAGGGTGGCTTCAAATATGACGTAAAATATGATGATTTCTGTGGCGGAAAAGGTTATGATCAAGAAAAATTGGAGGGAAATAAGAAGTGTGATGTATATTCGTTGTCGGTTAAGGGGTTGGTGAGCGGTGTGGTTTTGGCTTGCTAAAATTATTAATGGTAGGAGCCAGCAAGTGAGGACTAAGAGGGGAGAAGATAAGGGGTCGGTGGCCATTGTAGGGCTTAAATAAAACCATCCTGTCTCTGATAAGTTTTTTAGTCAGATGAGACTGATGAGGGCAATGACTAGGCTGTGGGCGAGAGTAGTTGGTCAGAGTCATTTTGAAGGGGCAAGTCAGGTCGTAGGAAGTAGCATCAAGGTTGGAATTAGTAATTTTAGCATTGTAGAAGATTTAGGTTTTGAAGACGGTCAGTTCCGTGAGTGCGGGCCATAGCGACTAATAAAGCCAGGCCTGCGCCTGCTTCGCAGGCTGAAAATGCAAGTAGAAGTATTGGGGCGGTTGCAAAGTTGGCGGTGTTAAATTGAAGGGACCATAATGAAAGTGCAATAAACAAAGATAGTATTATACCTTCTAAGCAAAGTAAGGCAGATAATAGATGGGTTCGGTGAAAGGCTAGGCCTGTTAGACCTAGAATAAAGGCTGTGGAAAAGGTAAAATGAACTGGAGACATAGGACGATTATGGGGTTTAACCATAAGTTTTTGAGCCGAAATCAAATGTTTTTTTTAAACTAACTGTCCACTCTGCTCATTCAAGTCCGCCTTGAATTCATTCGTAAACTAAGCCAAGAGTTAGTAACGTAAGAATGGCGGAGGCTCAGAAGAAGGTTAGTAAGGGGGAGGAAAGTTGGTCGCCTCAAGGCAGTGGTAGGAGGAGGGCGATTTCTAAGTCAAATAAAAGAAAAAGAATTGCGACTAGAAAAAATCGGAGGGAGAATGGAAGGCGAGCGGAGCCAAATGGGTCGAAGCCGCATTCGTAAGGTGATAGTTTTTCGGAGTCTGGGGTTATTTGGGGGAGTCAAAAAGAAATGAAGGCTAAAATTATGGCGATGGCGAGGGCAATGGTAAGGATTATGGTAATTAGGTTTATTATTTTTCCTTGGATTTTAACCAAGATCGGGTGATTGGAAGTCACTTATACTTTTTGTACTAGAAAAATTATGAGCCTCATCAATAAATGGAGATGTAGAGGAATAATCAAACAACATCTACAAAGTGTCAGTATCAGGCGGCTGCTTCGAATCCAAAGTGGTGGTCTGATGTGAAGTGGTATAAAATTTGGCGAAGCAGGCATACTGCTAAGAAAGAGGAGCCAATAATTACATGGAGTCCATGGAACCCTGTAGCGACGAAAAAGGTGGAGCCATAGACGCCGTCTGCAATTGTAAATGGTGCTTCATAGTACTCTATGGCTTGGAGAAGGGTAAAATAAAGGCCTAGAAGAATTGTAAGAGCTAAAGCCTGGATAGCGGGTTTTCGTTCACCGGCTATGATGCTGTGGTGAGCTCAGGTGACAGTTACCCCAGAAGCCATGAGGACTGCGGTATTTAGGAGTGGGACTTCGAAGGGGTCAAGGGGCATGATTCCTGTAGGAGGTCAGTGGCCGCCTAGCTCTGGTGTGGGGGCTAGGCTTGAGTGGTAGAAGGCTCAAAAGAAACCTAGGAAAAAGAATACTTCTGAGGTAATAAATAAAATTATTCCGTAACGGAGTCCCTTTTGTACTGGTGGGGTGTGGTGGCCTTGAAAGGTCCCCTCTCGAATAATGTCACGTCATCATTGGTATATTGTTAAGAAAAGTAGAATTAAGCCAAGGGATATTAGTGTGGCGGAGTGAAAATGAAATCAAATTGCGAGGCCGGATGTTATTAATAGGGCAGCGATAGCACCTGTCAATGGTCAAGGGCTTGGGTCAACTATGTGGTATGCGTGTGCTTGATGGGCCATTAGAGGTTTTCTTGTAGATAGAGGCTTAAAAGAAGAACAAATACGTAGGCCTGAATTATTGCTACGGCGATTTCTAGTAGGGTAAGAAGGAACAGTAAGGTGGCTGTGAGAAGGGCCACTGCTGGGAGTAATGGGAGAAGTACGAAAACAGCGGTGGCGATTAATTGAATTAGAAGATGGCCTGCGGTTAAGTTTGCTGTTAATCGTACTCCCAGAGCTAAAGGTCGGATGAGAAGGCTAATTGTTTCGATAACAATTAGAATTGGGATTAAAAGAGTGGGGGTTCCTTCTGGAAGAAGGTGAGCTAAAGCATGGGTAGGTTGGGTCCGTAGACCAATGATTACGGTTGCTAGTCATAGGGGTACAGCAAGTCCGAGGTTTATTGATAGCTGGGTTGTGGGGGTGAAAGTATAAGGGAATAAGCCAAGGGTATTTAGGGTAATTAAAAAGACTATTAAGGAAGTGAATAGAGCGGCTCATTTGTGGCCCCCTGGGCTTAATGGAAGTAGAAGCTGTTGTGTGAATTGTTGCATAAATCAGCCTTGTAAGCTTGATAACCGGTTGTTTAGTCATCGTTGGGTGGCAGGGGAGATTAAAACTCATGGAAGGGTTAAAGATAAAAGGATTAAGGGTACTCCAAAGAGTGTTGGGCTTGCAAATTGGTCAAAGAAGCTTAGAATCATGGTCAGTTTCAGGGCTCTGCTAAAATGGGGTTTGAGTCTAGAAGAGTGGGGTCGTTAGGGAAAGTAAATATTAGGATGTTTGGAAAAACAACTGCAACAAGAACAAGTCAGGTGAGGATAAGAATGGCAAATCAAGGAGTAGGGTTGAGTTGCGGCATGTCGCTAGGGGTGGGTGGTAGACACCAATCTTTAGCTTAAAAGGCTAACGCTGTTGACCGGTTTAGCTTCTTAGCGATGCGTCTTCAAGTACGAGAGATGACCAGTTTTCAAAGTGCTCTAGAGGAACTGATTCTACTACAATAGGCATAAAGCTGTGGTTTGCTCCGCAAATTTCAGAGCATTGACCAAAATAGATGCCGGGACGTGAAACAACAAAGGTTGTTTGATTTAGGCGCCCTGGTACTGCGTCAAATTTTACCCCCAATGATGGGACAGCTCAAGAATGAAGGACGTCATCGGCAGAAATTAGTAGTCGTACCAGGGAGTTTTCTGGAACAACTATTCGATGGTCTGTTTCTAAGAGTCGAAATTGGCCTGGAGCAAGGTCTTGGGTGGGTACTATGTAAGAGTCAAATGCAAGGTCTTCGTAGTCGGTGTATTCGTAGCTTCAGTATCATTGGTGTCCCATGGTTTTGACTGTTAGGTGAGGGGTGCTGGTCTCATCAACTAGGTAGAGGATTCGAAGGGAAGGTAGGGCTACTATAATTAAAACGATGGCTGGGAGGAAAGTTCATACAATTTCAATTTCTTGAGAGTCTAAAAGATATTTATCAGTGAGTTTGGTGGCAACTAAAGTTACAATGATGTAAAAGACAAAGCTGCTGATTAGAAACAAAACTATAAGAGTGTGGTCATGGAAGTGAAGGAGTTCTTCTATGGCTGGGGAAGCTGCGTCTTGAAGTCCTAATTGTGAAGGGTGGGCCATTAGTAGATAAGATACGCAAGAGTCTAACTTGCAACTCTGTCTTGACAAGGCAATGTAATAAATGTTTTACTAGTATCTTATGGAGAAAGAAACAGAAAGGTTCTGTAGTTGGCTTGAAACTAATTGATGGGGGTTCAATTCCTCCCTTCTTCGGATTTTAGTTAGGCTCGGACGTAGGCAGGCTCTTCAAAGGTGTGATAGGGAGGAGGGCAGTTGTGAAGTCATTCTACGTTTGTTGCTGCAAGTTCTGTTGATAATACTTCTCGTTTAGCCATGAAGGCTTCTCAGATGATGTATAAAAACATTACTACAGCTACGAGGGAGACTATGGAACCAATTGATGAAATTGTATTTCAGAGGGCGTATGCGTCTGGGTAGTCGGAATATCGTCGTGGTATTCCGGCAAGGCCTAGGAAGTGTTGTGGGAAGAATGTAAGGTTAACACCAATAAATATGACCCCAAAGTGGATTTTTGTTCATGTGCCATGTAAAGTGTATCCTGAGAATAGGGGGAATCAATGAACAAAGGCGCCTATAATGGCAAATACAGCTCCTATAGAAAGAACGTAGTGGAAATGTGCTACGACATAGTATGTGTCATGAAGAATAATGTCTAGAGAAGAGTTGGCTAGAACGATGCCAGTTAGTCCTCCAAGGGTGAATAGGAAGATGAACCCGAGAGCTCATAGGAGGGGGGTTTCTCATTTAATGGTTGCTCCATGAAGGGTGGCAAGTCAACTGAAAACTTTTACACCCGTAGGAATTGCGATAATTATGGTTGCGGATGTGAAATAAGCCCGTGTGTCTACGTCTAGGCCTACGGTAAATATGTGGTGTGCTCAGACAATAAAGCCTAAAAAGCCGATGGACATCATGGCTCAGACCATTCCTATGTAGCCGAAAGGTTCTTTTTTACCTGCATAGTAGGCTACAATATGAGAGATTATTCCAAAACCAGGAAGAATAAGAATATAAACTTCGGGGTGGCCAAAGAATCAGAATAAGTGTTGGTAGAGAATTGGGTCACCTCCGCCAGCCGGGTCAAAGAAGGTTGTGTTTAAATTTCGATCTGTTAGAAGTATTGTGATGCCAGCGGCTAGGACTGGTAAAGAGAGAAGGAGAAGAATGGCAGTGATTAGAATTGCTCAAACAAACAGGGGTGTTTGATATTGGGAGATGGCTGGTGGTTTTATGTTAATAATTGTTGTAATAAAGTTGATGGCCCCTAAAATTGAGGATACACCTGCGAGATGTAAAGAGAAAATGGCTAGGTCTACGGATGCTCCGGCGTGGGCTAGGTTGCTAGCTAGGGGAGGATAAACTGTTCAACCGGTCCCAGCCCCAGCTTCTACCACAGACGATGTTAATAAGAGAAGGAAAGAAGGAGGAAGAAGTCAAAAACTCATGTTGTTTATGCGTGGAAAGGCTATGTCAGGGGCACCAATTATTAGAGGGATTAGTCAATTTCCAAAGCCCCCAATTATTATTGGCATAACCATGAAGAAGATTATTACGAAAGCGTGCGCTGTTACAATTACATTATAAATTTGGTCGTTGCCTAAGAGGGCACCAGGTTGACTGAGTTCAGCTCGAATTAACAAGCTTAGAGCTGTGCCTACTATTCCGGCTCAAGCACCAAATACAAGATATAGGGTGCCGATGTCTTTGTGGTTGGTTGAGAAAATTCAGCGAGTGATTGCCACAGGTAGGATGGCTGAGTTTTAAGCGGTGGATTGTAGTCCCACAAACAGAGGTTAGAATCCTCTTTCTATCAAGCCCTGAGGTGTTATCATGTTAGATTGCAAATCTAAAGAAGCAGGTTGACGTCTGCCGGGGCTTTCCCCCGCCTTTTTTATTTCGGCAAGGCGGGGGAAAGGTAGACGGATGCTCGCTGGTTTGGGCGTTTAGCTGTTAACTAAAAGTTTGTAGGATCGAAGCCTGCCTGTCTAGTAAGGCTTTAGCTTAGTTAAAGTGTCTGTTTTGCATGCAGGAGATGTGGGCGAACACCCCGCAAGTCTTATCAGGAACTGGAAGATTTTCACTTCCACTTAGGGCTTTGAAGGCTCTTGGTCTAGTTAAACCTAAGTCCCTTAGAAAGTATATAGCGCTATAGCGGCTGGGGTAAGGGGAAGAAGAAGAATAGAAGAAGTTGCAAATATGGAGAGGAGTAGAGTTGGTTGGGTGATTATGAAGCGTCAAGGGGTGAGAGCGGGCAGGTTGTTAGGGGAGAGGGTAAGGGTTATGGCATATGATAAGCGAAGGTAGAAGAAAAGACTGAGTAGAGCGGTGAATGCTGCGATGGTGGCAATAAGGGGGAGGTTTTGTTTGGTGAGTTCTTGAAGGATCAGTCATTTAGGCATGAAACCGGTGAGCGGAGGAAGGCCTCCTAGCGAGAGGAGAAGCAGGGGGGAGAGGGATGTTAATACGGGGGCTTTATTTCAGGAGGTAGCTAGTGTGTTGATGTTAGTTGCTTTATTAATCTTTAGTAAAATAAATAAGGAGGAGGTCATGATAATGTAGGTAAGTAAGGTTAGAAGAGTAAGTGAGGGGGCGAATTGGAGGATAAGGATTATTCAACCAAGATGTGCGATGGATGAGTAGGCCAGAATTTTTCGTAGTTGTGTTTGGTTTAGGCCTCCTCATCCTCCGACGAGGGTTGAAGTAAGACCTAATAAAATTAAGATGGATGGGCTGCTAGTTTGAATTTGTATGAGGAGAGCAAATGGGGCAAGTTTTTGTCAAGTAGATAAAATCAGGCCGGTTGTAAGGTCGAGACCTTGGAGGACTTCCGGTAATCAAGAGTGTAAGGGGGCTAGGCCAATTTTTAAGGCTAGGGCGAGTATGAGAATTGTTGTTGGAAGGGGGTGAGTTATTTGGGTGATGTCTCATTGTCCAGTTAGTCATGCGTTAGTGGTGCTGGCAAAAAGGATGGTGGCGGCTGCAGTGGCTTGGGTAAGAAAATACTTGGTGGTTGCTTCAACTGCTCGTGGGTGATGGTGTTGAGCTATTAATGGCAAAATAGCAAGGGTATTAATTTCCAGGCCTATTCAGGCCAGGAGTCAATGTGAGCTTGAGAATGTTATTATGGTGCCGAGGCCGAGGCCAAATAAGAGGGCGGGTAAAATAAAGGGGCTCATTAGTAAAGGCGGGGGTCTCACCTGCATTACTGGGGTATGGGCCCAGGAGCTTGTATTAGCTGACTTCACTAGGAAGTGGTGTAGTGGAAGCACTAAGAGTTTTGATCTCTTCGGGTAGGGTTCAAATCCCTTCTTTCTAAGGGGCTGGAAAGACTTTAACTTTCATGAGTCACTACATCAAAGTGGTCCTTTGTTTCAGGCACGGCCCCTGAATTATAGTTGTGGGGGTAAGCCGGCAAAAGCGGTTGTGATAGCAAGATGTCAAATAACTAAAGCTAGAGTGATTGGGAGAAAATTTTTTCAGACTAGATGCATGAGTTGGTCGTACCGGAAGCGAGGGTAGGAAGCTCGAACTCATAGGAAAAGCATGGATAAGAGGGCAGCCTTGGTCATGAGGTTTATGGCGGTTAGTTCTGGTAATATTGGTGTGTGGGAGGCTCCTAGGAATAGTGCGGTGGAGAGTGTGTTTATTAACAAAATATTGGCATATTCTGCTAGCATGAATAGAGCAAAGGGGCCTGCTGCGTACTCTACGTTGAAGCCTGATACAAGTTCGGACTCTCCTTCTGTTAGGTCAAAGGGGGTTCGGTTTGTTTCTGCTAGGGTGGAGGTGTATCATATTGCGGCTAAGGGTCAGGCGGGTAAAAGAAGTCAGATGCTTTCTTGAGTGGTGTTGAAGGTTTGTAAAGTAAAGCCCCCGGAAAAAATGATGATTGTTAAAAGGATTAGGCCTAGGCTTACTTCGTAAGAAATTGTTTGTGCCACGGCTCGTAGGGCCCCAATGAGGGCATATTTTGAGTTTGAGGCTCAGCCAGAGCCGAGGATGGAGTAAACTGCAAGGCTGGAAAGTGCAAGCATGAATAAGATACCTAAATTAAGGTCGGCTATGGGGTAAGGCAATGGAAGTGGTGCTCATAGGGAAAGAGCTAGGGTTAAAGCTAAAATAGGGGTGAACAAAAATAATGTGGGGGAGGCTGTTGATGGTCGGACGGGTTCTTTGATGAAGAGTTTGACTCCGTCTGCGATTGGTTGAAGGAGACCGAATGGGCCAACAATGTTTGGCCCTTTACGTAATTGTATGTAGCCTAGCACTTTTCGTTCTAGAAGCGTTAGGAAGGCAACAGCAAGGAGGATGGGAACAATAAGAGCTAGGGGGTTAATAATATAAATTGTTAATAATGAAAGCATAGTTGGGAAGAGGATTTGAACCTCTATATAAAGGGCTTAGGTCTTTGGCAATAACCGGGCTCTGCCACCCCAACAAGCCGTTATCTTAGGCTCAAGGAATACATCCTTTTGCCTAATTTAGTTGTTTTCATTAGGTGAGGGTGAGGCGTGTCTGTGACAGGGGCCTCTTTTTTTCGGTCCTTTCGTACTAGAAAAAAATGTTTCATAGATAGAAACTGACCTGGATTACTCCGGTCTGAACTCAGATCACGTAGGACTTTAATCGTTGAACAAACGAACCCTTAATAGCGGTTGCACCATTAGGATGTCCTGATCCAACATCGAGGTCGTAAACCCCCTTGTCGATAGGAACTCTGAAAGGGGATTGCGCTGTTATCCCTGGGGTAACTTAGTTCGTTGATCGGCTTTGCCGGATCTTTTGGTTAGAAATTCTATTGCTTAGAGTAGTCACTCTTGGTTGTGGGAGAAGTACTCCTATTCCGCATGGAGGTTTTGTGTTCTCCGGGGTCGCCCCAACCGAAGACATTAGAACAGGGTCCTTTAGTTATTTCCTTTATTTTGGAGGTGTTGAACAAGGTCTGATCTGGTGTCTAAAGCTCCACAGGGTCTTCTCGTCTTATGGTTATAGCCCCGCTTCTGCACGGGGAGATCAATTTCATTGACCGGAAAAAGGAGACAGTTAGGCCCTCGTTATGCCATTCATACGGGTCTTCATTTAAAAGACAAGTGATTGCGCTACCTTTGCACGGTCAGAATACCGCGGCCGTTAAACATAATGTCACTGGGCAGGCGGGACCTCTTATTTTTAGTTTACAAGAGGCGATGTTTTTGGTAAACAGGCGAGGCTAATGTGTTTGCCGAGTTCCTTCTTTTTCTTTTGGTCTTTCCTAGTGTGCACGCCAGTGTGGGCTTAACGGTTTATTTATGGGTGATTTTCTGGTCATTTGTTAGTTGCTCGTTTCCCTCTTTGTTTGGGGCCGGTAATGTTCGATGGAAGGTCCGTTTCGATGTATGTACGTGCTGGGAGAAAGGCTGATTCCTTTCTTATTACTCATATTAGCATAGGTGCTTTTATGTTTGCATAAAACAGCCTGGTAATGGGGAGGGGGTTGAGATGGTGTTATCGGTATTATGGGAGGGCAGGTATGTCTGAGCTTTAACGCTTTCTACTTAGGTGGCTGCTTTTAAGCCCACTTAGACATGTTTCCTTAAATTATTGTGATCTTTACCCGGCTATAAAAGTTGTTTCTTGTTCGAAGGGGCTGTACCCCCTTCGATTAACTCTTCTAATTTCTTTGTGTCATAATGAGTTTAGACGTGTGAGTGGAGAAGTTGGAAGGCTGAACTTCTATTCATTTTTCAGGCAACCAGCTATTACTAAGTTCGGTAGATTTGTCACCTCTACTCAAAGCTCTTCCCACTCTTTTGCCACAGAGACGGGTTGGCCCTTTATAGGCTGTCTTGGAGTAGCTCACTTAGTTTCGGGGTGTCAGACTAAAGTTCTCTTTGCCTGGGGGGACTGGCTAAATCATGATGCAAAAGGTACGAGTGTTAGTCTCTGCTTTTTGTTACTTTACTGGGCTGTTTCATATCTCTTTCAGCGTTCCCTTGCGGTACTTTGTCTATGGCTCCTAGTTCCTTTTCCGTCGCCCGTACTTGGGGGGTAAAATGATTTGATTAATGTTTAGTGTTTGTGTTTTAGGGGTTATTTATGGGGATATTTTGGTTTTAGATTTTTGGGCTAGCTGTTTGGTTCAGGGAGATCCGACTTGCACGGATAATTTCTCGGTGTAAGTGAGGTGCTTTACTATTTTAGCTACGCCCTGGTTTAACCAAGTACACCTTCCGGTACACTTACCATGTTACGACTTGCCTCCCCTTAATGAGTGAAGGTATATTAGATATATGTATGAATATTGGGTAGGGGAGAATGACGGGCGGTGTGTGCGCGCTTTAGAGCCTATTTCAGCGGAGCGCTCTATTCTCTGCTTACTACTAAATCCTCCTTCGGATGCGTGTTTCAGCGCATCATTCGTGTTCACTAAAATAGTCAATGTAGCCCATTTCTTCCCCTCTCATGCGCTGCACCTCGACCTGACGTTTTGGGCTGTGCCAGTTTTGCTTATTATGGTACCTTCACAGGGTAAGCTGACGACGGCGGTATATAGGCGGAAAGATCAAGAGAGGGTGAGGTTGAACGGGGGGTATCGGTTCTAGAACAGGCTCCTCTAGGTGGATCTTAAGCACCGCCAAGTCCTTTGGGTTTTGAGCTTATGCTCGTAGTCCCCTGGCGAATAGCTTGTGTGGTATGCTATTAATGTTTAGGGCTAAGCATAGTGGGGTATCTAATCCCAGTTTGTTTCTTAGCTTTCGTGGATTCAAATATTGTAAAGCCACTTTCGTGGTTGGACTTCATACTTCCAAATGCGTATAACGGCTTAGAAAGTGTTCGGCTTTAGTTTATAGATTCTTTAACCACCCTTTACGCCGTTAAATATCAACTTGGGCCTCTCGTATAACCGCGGTGGCTGGCACGAGTTTTACCGGCTCTTTTAACTTTAACTAAGTCAAGTTTTCACTTATTGCTTAATGTTTATCACTGCTGGGTTCCCTTGGGGGTGTGGCTAAGCAAGGCGTCTTGGGCTAGTTGGACTGTGCCTGATGCCAGCTCCTTGTTCTCGGGCAGAGAACTGTAGGGCATTTTCACAGGGGTGCGGATACTTGCATGTGTAAGTTTAGCTACAGCTGATAGTAAAGTCAGGACCAAGCCTTTGTGCTTATGGAACTTTCTAGGGTTCATCTTAACGTCTTCAAGGTTATGCTTTGATTTAAGCTACATTAGC